AGGAATTATTTCATTATTGTTCACAAATCTTTCTTTTATTATTTTCTTTTTTGTATTATTGATTAATATTCTTAATTATTATTTCATTTTAGACTATTATTCTAATTCTAATTGAATTAATTAGATTATAATAATAAAGGAATCGCCGGTACAGAGTCAAAAAGAGATTTAGGGCTAACACCACTGATCAAACAATCCAATAATCTAATTAGAACATCTAACAAGTTCTGATCTCATTTCTAATAGAATCGGAAAATAGTAAGCAGCATAAAGATAATATCTGGAAGATATCTTTGGGAGTATTAACAAAATGTTATTAATAAAATAAGTAGTTATAAAAAGACCTATGTTTTTTTGCCCCCCCTCCATTTCATTAAGTAAAAAGTAAAAAATATAGAATCAAGACAGAGTACTTTCCATACTCATAATCCTCTTTCCTTCTATTTGATCTAATACTTACCGTCTACCGATTCGTTCTCTAAAACAATCGGACGACAGCCTTCGAAATTCTTTGACGGGAAGTTAGCAAAAAGAAATAATTTCAATAGAATTCTATTCTAATGCAAATAGAATAGAAATCCTTGTTGAATTTCATTCAAATCAAATAATATGTTCAATAATATTAAGAAAGATAATATAGAACTATGTGAAATTGAAAATTTAAATAAAAAAACCAATTAAATATTCAATCTAACTAATCTCGAATTAATATTGAATAAATATGGAATGAATCCCTCATATACTTTTTACGGGAGTCTGTATAGAAGGTTTTTCTTGTGTCGCTTATCTAACTAAAAATAGAATAAGATTCCCTTTCCGAACTATTATCTCTATTCAATCTAATCCAATACCCAGTCAGTAGAGACAGATACTATAGTGGTAATCGATTGCCCTTTTACTACTCAAATTTTTCCCTGAATACTAGACGAAAAGATTTACAACATTTTTGAAAAAAAATATCACGAATCTTAAAATTTAGAATAAAACAAGTTTCGAGAGTCTCTTTCCTGTGCTCGCTTCCACTGTAAAAAGCAGTTTCCGGTTTTCTCCTATCAACAAAACCGAATATAGTATTTCAATTATCTTTCTTGCAGATCCAGGCGACACCCGGATTTGAACTGGGGAAAAAGGATTTGCAGTCCCCCGCCTTACCACTCGGCCATGCCGCCAAAACGATAAAAAAAAAAATAGAAAAAACAAACGTACAACTTCATTTCAATCCCTCACAAAAACAAAAATTCGGGACAAATCGCAACCGTTAACTACTAATTACCGAACAATTCTTGAATTTGTTAATCGAAAATTGTTTTTTTCCTTAATGAAAAAATTGAAATTGATACATAACAAATGAATATTTTTTTTTTTTCAATCCTTCTTCATTTCAATTATAACAGCAACTGTCAGTATATGTAAACCCTAAAAAAAAAAATTTTCAATTAAGTGCTAAATAAATTCTATATTGTTTCTGATTATTCAAGTAGATCTTTATCTAATCGAGTCGAACAAATCCTAAATTTATTTTTGGGATATTCAATCGAATTGGAATAAGTAATGTAATATCATAATCATAATAATAGTAGAAATAGAATTCATTTTTTTTTTTTTTTGATATTCTTAACAATCCTTTCAAGTCTAGGTTTAATTTTTCAATTCGTTTCCATTTCTATCTGTTTGTTTTATTGCAAATTCCAATTTGAGTATAAAATTCTATTTATTTTTTTCTCTTTTCATATATAGGCATTTCATAGATGGAGTTAGGTAAAATTTCATGTGATTCGGTAAAAAAAAAAGAAATTCCATTATTGCTAAATTTTTTCATGTGATTCTATGAAGAATGACAGCAAATCGTCGGATATTTTCTAAAAAAAATGGGAAAATTGAAAATGCTTGGGGTTGGAAATGAGGGAATGTCTACACTACCGGGGTTGAATCAAATCCAATTTGAAGGGTTTTGTAGGTTCATTGATAGAGGCTTGACAGAAGAACTTTTTAAGTTTCCTAAAATTGAAGATACAGATCAAGAAATTGAATTTCAATTATTTGTGGAAACTTATCAATTAGTAGAACCTTCTATAAAAGAAAAAGATGCCGTATATGAATCACTTACATATTCTTCGGAATTATATGTATCCGCGGGATTAATTTGGAAAAACAGTAAGAATATCCAAGAACAAACAATTTTTATTGGAAACATTCCTCTAATGAATTCCCTGGGAACTTCTATAGTAAATGGAATATATAGAATTGTAATCAATCAAATATTGCAAAGCCCCGGTATCTATTACCAGTCAGAATTGGACCATAAGGGAATTTCGGTCTATACCGGCACAATAATATCAGATTGGGGGGGAAGATTAGAATTGGAGATTGATAGAAAAGCAAGGATATGGGCTCGCGTGAGTAGAAAACAGAAAATATCTATTCTAGTTCTATCATCAGCTATGGGTTCGAATTTAAACGAAATTCTCGAAAATGTTTGCTACCCTGAAATTTTCTTGTCTTTCCTGAATGATAAGGAAGAAAAGAAAATCGGGTCAAAAGAAAGTGCCATTTTGGAGTTTTATCGACAATTTGCTTGTGTGGGCGGAGATCCAGTATTTCCTGAATCCTTATGTAGGGAATTACAAAAAAAATTTTTTCAACAAAGATGTGAATTAGGCGAGATTGGTCGACGAAATATGAATCGAAGACTGAATCTTGATATACCTCAGAACAATACATTTTTGTTACCTCGGGATATATTGACAGCTGCGGATCATTTGATTGGAATGAAATTTCGAATGGGTACGCTTGATGATATGAATCATTTGAAAAATAAACGTATTCGTTCGGTAGCAGATCTCTTACAAGATCAATTTGGATTGGCCCTGGTTCGTTTAGAAAATATGGTTAGAGGAACCATATGTGGAGCAATTAGATATAAATTGATACCGACTCCTCAGAATTTGGTGACTTCAACGCCATTAACAACCACTTATGAATCTTTTTTCGGCTTACATCCATTATCTCAAGTTTTGGATCGAACCAATCCATTGACCCAAATAGTTCATGGGAGAAAATTGAGTTATTTGGGTCCTGGAGGATTGACGGGGCGAACTGCTAGTTTTCGAATACGAGATATCCATTCTAGTCACTATGGACGCATTTGTCCAATTGACACCTCTGAGGGAATCAATGTTGGACTTATTGGATCCCTCGCAATTCATGCGAGGATTGGTCGTTGGGGGTCCATAGAAAGTCCATTTTTTGAAATTTCTGAGAGATCAAAAAGAATACACATGCTTTATTTATCACCCAGTAGAGATGAATACTATATGATAGCGACAGGAAATTATTTGGCATTGAATCAGGGCAATCAGGAGGAACAGATTGTTCCAGCTCGATATCGTCAAGAATTTCTGACTATTGCATGGGAACAGGTTCATCTTCGAAGTATTTTCTCCTTCCAATATTTTTCTATTGGTGCCTCCCTTATTCCTTTTATTGAGCATAATGATGCGAATCGAGCTTTAATGAGTTCAAACATGCAACGTCAAGCAGTTCCACTTTCTCAGTCTGAAAAGTGCATTGTTGGAACTGGATTGGAACGACAAGTGGCCTTAGATTCGGGAACTCTCGCTATAGCCGAACACGAGGGAAAGATCATTTATAAAGATACAAACAAGATTGTTTTATTTGGAAGTGGAGAGACTCTAAGCGTTCCATTAGTTATATATCGACGTTCCAACAAAAATACTTGCATGCATCAAAAATCCCAGGTTCAGAGAGGTAAATGCATTAAAAGGGGACAAATTTTAGCAGATGGTGCTGCTACAGTTGGCGGTGAACTCTCTCTGGGAAAAAACGTATTAGTAGCTTATATGCCATGGGAAGGATACAATTCTGAGGATGCTGTACTCATTAGTGATCGTCTGGTATATGAAGATATTTATACTTCGTTTCATATACGGAAATATGAAATTCAGACTCATGTGACAAGCAATGGTCCTGAAAGAATCACTAATAAGATTCCACACTTAGAAGTCCATTTACTACGAAATTTAGACAAAAATGGACTTGTGATCCTGGGATCTTGGGTAGAAGCTGGCGATATTTTAGTGGGTAAATTAACGCCTCAAATGGCGAAAGAATCCTCGTATGCCCCGGAAGATAGATTATTACGAGCTATACTTGGGATTCAGGTATCTACCTCAAAGGAAACTTGTCTAAAATTACCTATAGGTGGTAGGGGCCGCGTTATTGATGTGAGATGGCTCCACAAAAAGGGGGGTTCCGGTTATAATCCAGAAACTATTCATATATATATATTACAGAAACGTGAAATCAAAGTAGGTGATAAAGTGGCCGGAAGACATGGAAATAAAGGCATTGTTTCCAAGATTTTGGCTAGACAGGATATGCCTTATTTGCAAGATGGAAGACCTGTTGATATGGTCTTCAACCCATTAGGGGTACCTTCACGAATGAATGTAGGACAGATATTTGAATGCTCACTCGGATTAGCGGGGGATGTGCTAGATAGACATTATCGAATAGCACCCTTTGATGAGAGATATGAACAAGAGGCTTCTAGAAAACTTGTGTTTTCTGAATTATATCAAGCCAGTAAACAAACATCGAATCCATGGATATTTGAACCCGAGTATCCCGGAAAAAGCAGAATATTTGATGGAAGAACAGGGACTCCTTTTGAACAGCCTGTTATAATTGGAAATCCTTATATCTTGAAATTAATCCACCAAGTTGATGATAAAATACATGGACGTTCCAGTGGACATTATGCACTTGTTACTCAACAACCTCTTAAAGGAAGGGCCAAGCAAGGAGGACAGCGGGTAGGTGAAATGGAAGTTTGGGCTCTTGAGGGATTCGGTGTTGCCCATATTTTACAAGAGATGCTTACTTATAAATCTGATCATATTAAAGCTCGTCAAGAAGTACTAGGGACTACGATTATTGGAGGAACAATATCTAAACCCGTAGATGCTCCAGAATCTTTT